AGTAAGTACCCTCCCATGATTGATGCGTGGAGAGATCAATCAATCGAGATATATAGAGATATCAATATATCACTCAAACCTCTGTTCCAACGCGGCGATTCTAATCTAAATAGAAATGGTTAAAATGCAATTATAGGAATATGTATACTTCTTTATTTCTCTGGGATTGTAGTTCAATTGGTCAGAGCACCGCCCTGTCAAGGCGGAAGCTGCGGGTTCGAGCCCCGTCAGTCCCGACGCGACGGAATCAAATCCCATACTTTTTTTTTCGTTTCACATGTCTCATCAAACAAATGGGAGAGACGTATGGGGATTGTGACAATTATTGGTAGCATCCTAGTTAGGATTCAAAAAGATGCCGATAACACACGTGGAATAGAATACCATATATTTCTATTTACCGGGGGCGAGAATTCATTTCTTGTACGATGAAAAATGAATTGAACAGAATTCATTTGATAGAATCGTTTACTTTTAAGATTCCAAATAGATCCTTTTCTGGTTCCGAGTTTGTTTCACTTCAATTACTAGTTTGACTTTGAAACAATCTATCTCTTCAAATTGAACACGTATCTTTTGAGATATGCGTCCCATTCATTATTAATCCAAAGAAAGGTATATTAATTAATAAATAAAGACCACAACCTCTCTTATAGAAGAGGGGGACTGAATAATCTTTTTTATTTAAGTTCAAAAATAGGAAGGGGTACTTTCACCAAAATAAAGAACAAACTCGAACCTAGTGAATTTCATGGAATATTCGATTTTTTTATACCTTATATTATATTAGTACCTTATATTATATTAGACTTGGACTTCTTTTTCTCATATTAGATATTATTCTATTATTTTTCTTTTTTTTCTTTTCCACAAAAAATAGATCATTAAAAAAAAAGTACTGAACTTCACTTCTTTTTTGATTTTCTATTTCATTTCTTTGTTTGATTTTGTTTGTAGGTCAAATGCTACTGCAGCAAATAATTGTACAAGGAAGGCAATAGGTTATAGAAAAAACAAGAATGGAAAAGAGGGAGAAATCAAAAGAATCAAAATCAAAAAAGACAAATAAAGGGATTGGATCAGGAATCCCATTTTTGATTCGGTATGGATAAAAGATCTTCCTATGTTATACTATTCAATTCTCGACGATGAGTTGATTTGATAGCTCAGATATAGATATTGTTATTCATGATATTGATCCGATTTCATATCATCGGGGTGTAATCCATCCCGTTGAATTGGCAGGCGAAAGATTTATCATCTCGATGGGATTAAATCCCGAGTTATTGACAAAAAAAAATTAGAGATTATGGAAGTAAATATTCTCGCATTTATTGCTACTGCACTTTTTATTCTAGTTCCTACTGCGTTTTTACTTATAATATACGTAAAAACTGTCAGTCAAAGTGATTAATTTGAAGCCAACTTGACTTGTTTTCTTAGTCAACGATTGAAGAAATAAAGGCTTTTCATCTCGCGTCTTAACTGAAATTGGCGGACTCTAATCAGCGGTATAGTATTCTATGAGATCCGACAGCTAGTATGACAGAAAGAAATATAGATTTCTGCCATACTAGCTATTCTTATTGTAATGTAACAAGTTGTACTGTATAAAACTACAGGATTGATATCTATTAATCAATCTAGAATATCCCTCTTCTTACTATACATATATGGATTTCTATATCATCTCAATTCGATTTCTTTGCTTCATCTATTTCATTTATCTTGATTCCAATCAATCTGAAATAATCAACCGAAGGGCAATTCTTACTAGTACGGTTCTAATTTCAGTTCTATTGAATAGGAATTCCGGCATTCATCGAAAGAATCAAATCAATGAGGAAATATGTGCGGATAAAAGAAAATTGCTGGATTTTCTTTGAGTATTCCGAAAAAGGAATTGATTGAAGAGTTAACAGCGGAGCCGAGAGGTTCTCTGAGAATTGCTTCAGATTTTGAAAAGGAAGAGTCAAACCTACCATTTTGAACTCGTGATCCATGATATGAAATGAGTGAATAAAGCATAAATAACATTTTTCAAAACAAAAACGAAGAAAAAAGCGGTAAAGTAAAGAAAGTAAGTGGGCAATGTGTGGCTTGCCCGAGGTACGATCTTATTATGCGCAGTCTCTCCATGAACAACCGCAATGTATATCTTATTTCCCATAGCATAGAAGGTATGTATCTCCTTAATAGAACTTGTCCTTCTCTTGGACCAGCAAAGAGAAAGAGGGAAAAAAAAATCAAATAGAAATCATAAAAATCAAAAGTAAAAAGATTTTGCAAAACGATCTAAAGAGTCGATACGGTTTTATTCCTCTGCTCAATTAAATTAGCAGTACCTCTAGAGCCCACTCCTTCCCCATACTACCAGTGAAAGGGAAAATGTAAAGACTACCATTAAAGCAGCCCAAGCAAGACTGACTATATCCATGTAAATTATGTCCCCTATCTCTATGAAGAGAATTTATTCCATTATTGTTCACTCACTAATAATAGTGGAATCACTGGCGCAGAGTCAAAAGGGTATTCTGACCCGAGCCCGTTGATGAAAGGATCCAACAAATTCGCTTCTAACAAAGTTCTTAGAAGGTATGATTTTTCTAGTGGAATCGGAAAACGTTAAGCCTAAGCAAAATGGGCAGTGACACCTTTGGAAGTATCAAGGGAATCCTCGCAAGTTGTAAGAATAAGATGTGGCACTAATAAGACCTATTCTTTCTTTTCTTGTCCTCAATCTGAATTCTTTCTTGAAAGCTATAAAAAGCTAGAAGCAAGATAGATCATTATCTATGACATAGCGTTATTTCCCCTTGGATCGTATCCTTGCTGTCTAAGTATTGTCTCTGTGAAAGAATCGGAGGGCTTTCTATTCCATTTATTCCATTCTTGACTAGGCGTTTTGAAATAAAAAGAAAGAATTTTTTTGATTTTCTGAGCTATAAAAGCCGATTTTCCATCGAAGTAAAAGACTCCCACGAGTCCGTATAGAAAGTCTCTTCAGCTCTTTCCACAACCACAAATTCGATTTTATGTCGTACTATGCAATCTAATCTATGCAATCGAATTCAAAACCCAGTACTTAAACACTCCATTAGTAGTGCAAGGGCTCGCATATAAAGATTTACCGATTCCCGTGCACTACTATAACTAGAATCTTTCCTTGAATCCTAGAGGCAAGGATTTCAAGCACTTTCGCTTTAGAGAACCGAGCTTCCATATGTTTCGAATCAAGCAAGTAGCAAGAATCTTTTTCTTCCGTTTGTTTCCGCTCAGGAAAATTCGGGGAGTTCTATCAGCAAAACCAAAAAAAGAAGGGATTCCGCGTTTTTTGTTAATCAGGCGACACCCGGATTTGAACTGGGGAAAAAGGATTTGCAGTCCCCCGCCTTACCACTCGGCCATGCCGCCAGAATGATACGAAATAGATGAAAATCTTCCTCCTTTGCTTGGGGTGGAGGGCCTACTCAATTTCTTTTTTTATTGTACTTTCATCTTGAATCCCATTTGACTTCATCCCCGGTCCGAAAGACTTTCTTCGTTTTTTGCATTGGCCCCATCCCTTCCTTCCGTTGTATGTATAGTATCTCAAAACAGAAATATAGAAAAACTTTCCCTCTCTTTTATTTGATTCTTTTCTATTTTCTCTATATATATTGAAAAAACAAAATGTGGTTTTTCAGTCCCAATAGCCAAAAGTCCGGATAAATTGGAACCATTAACTATTAAATGGGCTTGTAAATTCATGAACAATTCTTGGATTGGAATCGAAAATGGTCTGTCTTTTCCTAGTCCTAATTAGATCAAATTGAAATTGATACATAACTAATCCGTATGAATTCTTTTCAATCAAAAAATCCTTCCCAAATTCAATTATAAGAGCAAATAGAAGTCTCTGTAAACCCCAGAACCTCAATTGTTCTACAAATAGCGAATCGGGTATCTATATATGATGCCCTATAGATAGCTAATTATGAGCAAATTGTAGTGCTTCCGGTTTTCATTGACTAGAAAATCCAAAATTGGCTGTCCCCAAAGGAACTGTAATAAATGAGGAAAGATATGTATCTAGATAACTATTTACACATGTTTACTAAATACAAGCCTTCTTACTATGCTATCTTATGCACTTCAATCGTATTCTACTAAAAAAGTATTCTAGTCAAAGATCTTTCTTTTCTGCGAATCCTTTATTGAACGCTAGAATCCATCAATTAAGTGCTAAAAAACATCAAAAATAGAGCCTTGATTATTATTATGTCTTTATCTCATCGAACAGATCAAATCCTAACTCCATTTCTTTTTTTTGGTATCCAACCCGATTGGAATATCATAAAAATGATCGAAATTGAATCACTTTTTTGAGATTCTATACAAAATCCCATAAGTCTAAGTAGCATTTCTCAATTCTTTTCCATATCTGTTACAACTTCCAATTTGAGTATCCAAGAAGTCTCTTTTTTACTCCGTTCAGATGCATTTGATACATTCCATATGTGGATTTACTTCCCAAATTTCATGTGATTCAGTAAACAGAATAGAAATTCCAGCATTGCTAGATCAATCCCGCGGATTTGATGAAGAATGGGTCAATACTGGAATTTTTTCGATAAATAGGAAATCAAAAATGCTCGGGGATGGAAATGGGGGAATGTCTACAATACCTGGTTTTAATCAGATACAATTTGAAGGATTTTGTAGATTCATTGATCAGGGCTTAACGGAAGAACTTTCGAAATTTCCAAAAATTGAAGAAGATACGGATACGGATCAAGAAATTGAATTTCAATTATTTGTGGAAACATATCACTTGGTAGAACCTTTGATAAAAGAACGAGATGCTGTATATGAATTACTCACATATTCTTCTGAATTATATATATCCGCGGGATTAATTTGGAAAAGCAGTAGGGATATGCAAAAACAAACCATTTTTATTGGAAACATTCCTTTAATGAATTCCCTGGGAACTTCTATAGTAAATGGAATATACAGAA